ATAATTAAAATTTCCACAAAAATATTAATAACAATTACCTTAATTATATCAACCATTATAGTTATCAGATCAGAAAATTGATTTAGAATATGAATAGGATTAGAAATTAATATAATATCATTCATCCCTATAATAGAAAAAAATAATAACTATTTATCTTCAGAATCAAAAATAATATATTTTCTTATACAAAGTATAAGATCAATTATATTTATTTTTATAGTTATTATAAACCCATTAATTATAATTAAAGAAAAAAATACTGATAACATAATTATAAATATTATTACTATAAGCATAATAATAAAAATGGGGGCTGCCCCCATTCATATATGATTCGTAAATATTATAAACAAAATAAATTGAAATAATTGTCTTATTATAATAACATGACAAAAAATTGCACCTATATTTATTCTAAGAAACACAATTCAAAACTCCAAAGTAATTACTATTTGTTCTATATTAAATGCTATTATTGGAGCTATTGGTGGAATTAACCAAACTTCAATCAAAAAAATAATAGCATTTTCATCAATTAATCACATGGGGTGAATAATTATATGTATAAAATTTGATAATGAAATATGAATAAAATATTTAATAATTTATTCAATCATAATAATTATATTTATTAATATAATATCAAAAAAATCAATTAATTATATAAATCAAATAAATTTAAATTTAAAAACAACCACAGAAAAAATTAATATATTAATCATAATACTAAGATTAGGAGGTTTACCTCCTTTTATCGGATTTATACCAAAATGATTGGTTATTCAATCTATAATTAGAACAAATTCATTATTTACCACAATAATTTTAATAATGTCGTCGATAATTACTTTATTTTACTATATACGAATAATTACCCCTATTATTATATCCAACAATATAATAAATAAATGAAATAATAAAAATATAAATCCAAAAATAAATTATATACATATATTCATTATTAATATAATATTACCTATTACAATAATCATAAATATTATATAAAATCTTAAGTTAAATAAACTATTAACCTTCAAAGTTAAAAATATAAATTAAATTATATAGGTTTTAGTGAAACACTACTTTAGAATTGCAGTCTAATATCATATTAATTGACTATAAAACCTGATAAAGGAATTAAAATTCTTATATAAATTTACAATTTACAACCTATAAATCAGACACTTTATCCAAAAAATTGAAAAAATGACTATACTCAACAAATCATAAAGACATTGGGACATTATATTTTATATTAGGTATATGATCAGGAATAATTGGTATATCAATAAGATGAATTATTCGAATTGAATTGGGTCAACCAGGATCATTTATTGGAAATGATCAAATTTATAATGTTATTGTAACAGCACATGCATTTATTATAATTTTTTTCATAGTAATACCAATTATAATTGGAGGATTTGGTAACTGACTAGTACCATTAATAATTGGAGCACCAGATATAGCTTTCCCGCGAATGAATAATATAAGATTTTGACTTCTTCCACCATCCATCACATTATTATTAATAAGTAGTTTAGTTAACACGGGAGCAGGAACTGGATGAACAGTATATCCGCCTCTATCAAGAAATATAGCCCATAATGGAGCATCAGTAGATTTAGCTATTTTTTCATTACATTTAGCTGGAGTTTCTTCAATTCTAGGGGCCGTAAATTTTATTTCAACAATTATCAACATACGCACAAAAGGTATAACCAGCGAAAAAATACCCTTGTTTGTATGATCAGTAGCAATTACTGCTTTATTATTACTACTATCATTACCTGTACTAGCAGGAGCAATTACAATACTATTAACTGACCGAAATTTAAATACATCATTCTTTGATCCAGCCGGAGGGGGGGATCCTGTTCTATATCAACACCTATTTTGATTTTTTGGACACCCTGAAGTATATATTTTAATTTTACCAGGATTTGGTATTATTTCACATATTATTAGACAAGAAAGAGGAAAAGAAAATGCATTCGGATCAACGGGAATAATTTATGCAATAATCGCCATTGGATTACTAGGATTTATTGTATGAGCTCATCATATATTTACAGTAGGTATGGATGTAGACACACGAGCATATTTCACATCAGCAACAATAATTATTGCTATTCCAACTGGTATTAAAATTTTTAGTTGACTAGCCACAATTCATGGATCAATAATTAATTATTCACCTTCAACACTATGAACATTAGGATTTGTATTTCTATTTACAATTGGAGGATTAACAGGTATTGTATTAGCAAATTCATCAATTGACATTATTTTACATGACACATATTATGTAGTTGCTCATTTTCACTATGTTTTATCAATAGGAGCAGTATTCGCCATTATAGCTGGATTTATTCAATGATACCCCCTATTTACTGGTATGACCATAAATCCAAAATGATTAAAAACACAATTTTTTATTATATTTATTGGTGTAAACACAACATTTTTCCCACAACATTTTTTAGGATTAAGAGGTATACCACGACGATATTCAGATTATCCAGATATATATATATCATGAAATATTATATCATCAATTGGATCAACAATTTCAATCTTAGGTACAATAATATTTATTTTTATTATATGAGAAAGTATAATTTCAAAACGAAAAATTATATTTGTATTCAACTTAAATTCAAGTATTGAATGATTACAAAATTACCCACCAGCCGAACACTCGTATAACGAAATACCTATTGCTTTTAACTTCTAATATGGCAGAAAATATGCAATGAATTTAAGATTCATCCATAAAGAATTATCTTTTTTTAGAAATTACTAATTGATCTCAAATTAATATACAAGATGCTAATTCACCTTTAATAGAACAAATAATCTTTTTCCATGACGAAACTATAATTATTTTAATTATAATTACAACACTAATTGCATGAATTATAATTAAAATACTATTCAACAAAAAAATCAATCGATTTATAATAGAAAATCAAATAATTGAAATTATCTGAACAATTTTACCAACAATCATTTTAATTATAATTGCATTACCATCACTACACATTTTATATATAATAGATGAAACAAAAAACCCAACAATTACTATTAAAGCTATCGGACACCAATGATATTGAAGATATGAATACTCAGATTTCAAAAATATTGAATTTGAATCTTACATAAAACCAACAAATGAAATTTTAAAAAATGAGTTTCGATTACTTGAAACTGACAACCACATTATCTTACCTATAAACAACCAAATTCGAATTTTAATTACAGCAACCGATGTACTTCATTCATGGACAATTCCCTCTATAGGAATTAAAATTGATGCCATCCCCGGTCGACTAAATCAAGGATCAATATTTATTAATCGACCGGGACTAATATATGGACAGTGTTCGGAAATTTGTGGGGCCAATCATAGATTTATACCTATTACAATTGAAAGAGTAACAACTAAAAAATTCATCGAATGATTAAAAAATAATTCATTAAGTGGCTGAAAGTTAAGCAATGGTCTCTTAAACCAATTTATAGTGATTAACAAACACTCTTAATGGAAAAATTAGTTTATAAAAAACATGAATTTGTCAAATTCAAAAAATTAATTAATAATATTTTTCTATACCCCAAATAGCCCCAATAGCATGAATAACTTTAATAATTATATTTATTACAACAATTATTATAACAAATACCTTAATATATTTTAATAAAAAGTATTTTACAAAAACAAATTTTAATAATAATATTAAAAATAAAATAAACTGAAAATGATAACAAATCTATTTTCTACATTTGACCCATCAACATCTATAATGTATTCGATAAATTGAATTAGAACATTTATAATTTTTATTATATTTCCTTATTCTTATTGAATAATAAGATCACGATACTCAAAAATAATTCAATTTGTATACATAACATTACATAAAGAATTCAAAACACTTCTTATAAAAAGAGAAGGAATAACTTTAATAATAGTATCCTTATTTATATTTATTTTAATTAACAACATAATAGGATTACTACCTTATATTTTCACAAGATCAAGACATATAATTTTTTCACTAGCCTTATCTTTACCTTTATGAATAGCAATTATAATATTTGGATGAATTAAAAAAACACAACACATATTTAGACACCTAATTCCAGTTGGAACACCTGGTATACTTATACCATTTATAGTATGCATTGAAACAATTAGAAATATTATTCGACCAGGATCTCTAGCTGTACGACTCAGAGCAAACATAATTGCCGGACATTTACTTATAAGATTACTAGGAAATAGATCAACAACAGCAGAAACTTTAATTATTATAATATTAATAACAGTACAAATTATATTAATATTATTTGAAACAGCAGTAGCCATTATTCAAGCATACGTATTCTCAATTTTAACAACACTTTATTCAAGAGAAGTTAATTATGAAAAAACAAAATCACCCCTTTCATATAGTAGACCCTAGACCATGACCTTTAACAGGATCAATTGGGGCAATAACTTTAACTTCAGGCATAGTAATATGATTTCATATAAAAAACCCTACACTAATAATAATTGGTATATTAATCTTAATTTTAACAATAATTCAATGATGACGAGATATTGTACGTGAAAGAACTTATCAAGGAAAACATACAATTATAGTAACAAATGGACTTAAATGAGGAATAATTTTATTTATTATCTCAGAAGTTTTCTTTTTCATTTCATTTTTTTGAGGTTTCTTTCATAGAAGATTAGCACCTACAATCGAGATTGGTATAACATGACCACCAAAAGGAATTAAAACATTTAATCCAATAGACATTCCTTTACTGAATACAACAATCCTATTAACAAGAGGAATTACAATCACATGAGCTCATCACAGAATTATAAATAAAAATCACTCTCAAACAGTTAAAGGACTTTTTATTACAGTAATTTTAGGAATATATTTTACTATTTTACAAGCATATGAATATATTGAATCACCATTCACTATTAGAGATTCAGTATATGGATCATGTTTTTTTATAGCAACAGGATTTCACGGAATTCATGTAATTATTGGGACAACATTTTTATTAGTATGTTTAATTCGAACTATAAAATTTCATTTTTCAAGAAAACACCATTTTGGATTTGAAGCAGCCGCTTGATATTGACATTTTGTTGACGTAGTATGATTATTTTTATATATTTCAATTTACTGATGAGGTAGTTATTTTTTTAGTATAAACAAGTATATTTAACTTCCAATTAAAAGGCCTTAAATAAAGAAAAAATAATTATATTAATTATAGTATCTATATTATTAAGTTTAACAATTAGAATTTTATTAATAACAGTGTGTTCAATTATTTCAAAAAAAAGAAAAAACAATCACGAAAAAATAACTCCATTTGAATGTGGTTTTGACCCAAAAAGATCATCACGAATACCATTTTCAATACAATTTTTCATAGTAGCAATTATCTTTTTAATCTTTGATGTAGAAATTGTTATTATTCTACCTACAATTAAAATCATACAAATAAGAGAAATTAATATATGATTCATAGTAACAACAACATTCATTTTAATTTTATTGTTAGGTTTATATCATGAATGAAAAAACGGAATTCTAGAATGAAAAAATTAAAGGGGTTATAGTTAAAAAATAACATTTGATTTGCAATCAAAAAGTATTTTAAAAAAATTTTCCTCGAAGTAATGAAGTAAAATAATTACATTTAGTTTCGACCTAAAAATAGAGTTAACTCCATACTTTTAACTAAAACCAAAATAGAGGTACTTCACTGTTAATGAAATTATTGATAAAAAAATCTAGTTAAAAGAGAAAGTTGAAACTAAAAGAAGCCGCTAACTATCTTTTAAAGCGGTTTAATTCCGTTTTTCTCTTATTTATATAGTTTAAAATTAAAACTATTCATTTTCAATGAAAAAATGAATTTATAAATTCTATAAATATTCAAAAAGTAAAACTTATATTAATATCTTCAATATTACGCTTTAAAATTAAGCTATTTGAACTAATAAATAAAAAATATAAAAGTAAATAAAAAGAAAGAAAACATATAAATTTTTAAGTTGTTATAATACAAAAATTGTATTACTTTTCTCAAAACTACTACGTAAAAAAAAGATAGTTTTGAGAAAACTAATTCACCCCAACCAATTTCAAGGTTCCTATTCAAATTATTAATTAAATCTAATGAACTTTTAGTTAAAATATATGTTCTAAATGACGGTAAAAATCATATTCTACCCACATATAGATAAATATTGTATATTTTAATATAACTTGTAAAAAACCCCACATATGAAATAGATAATTCAAACCCTAATAAAAACCCCAATAAAATTATAATTAAAGATATAATTTTTATAAAAAAAGGAATAATTAAAAAAACCGGGGATGAAAATATTAATCATCTAATTAAACTACCCCCAACAATTGATATAATAACTAAAAAAAATATAGAAATATTTATTAATTTATCTTCTTCATAGTTTTGACAAGAATAAGAATAAGGATAAATAATTATAGTATAATAAATTAAACGTACACTGTAAGAAACAGTCAAACCTACTGAAATAAATATAATAAAATAAATAAAAAAATTTGATCCATTAAAAGATATAATTTCCAAAATTATATCCTTTGAATAAAAACCTGATAAATAAGGAAATCCACACAACGATAAATTTGAAATACAAAAACAAGTAATTGTAAAAGGAAGTTGATTAGATAAACCCCCTATAAAACGAATATCTTGGGTATCATTTATAACATGAATTATTAAACCAGCACATAAAAATAATAATGCTTTAAAAAAAGCATGAGTTAAAAGATGAAAATAAGACAAATATGGATAGCCTAAAAATAAAATAGTTATTATTAAACCTAATTGACTTAAAGTAGAAAGTGCAATTACCTTTTTTAAATCAAATTCAAAATTAGCACCAAGACCTGATATAAATATAGTTATTATAGAAAAAAATAAAAAAATATTACAATTAAATATATATAATAAATCTCTAAATCGAATTAAAAGATAAACCCCAGCTGTTACTAAAGTCGAAGAATGAACTAAAGCAGAAACAGGAGTAGGAGCAGCCATAGCTGCTGGCAATCAAGAAGAAAAAGGAATTTGAGCACTTTTAGTAAAAGCAGCTAAAACAAGTAAAACCATCAAATAAATTATTCAATTATTAAAAAATCTAAAATAATAAAAGAAATGTCAACTACCAAAATTCATTATTCAAGAGATTGATAATAAAATAGACACATCTCCAATACGATTAGTTAAAATAGTAATTATACCAGCAGAATAAGATTTATAATTTTGAAAATAAACTACCAAACAGTATGAAACCAAACCTAAACCATCTCACCCAATTAAAATTCTAATTAAATTAGGTCTTAAAATTATCATAAATATAGAAAAAATAAATATTAAAACTAAATATAAAAAACGAAATTTATTTTCATCATTTAATATATAAGTATGTCTATACAAAATAACTATAGAAGAAATAAAAAAAACACAACCACAAAAAAATAAAGAAACCCAATCAAAAATTAAAGTTAAAGTAATTAACATACTATTTAATCTAATTAATTCCCAATCTAATATAAAAATTAAATCCAAATTTAAAAAATAAAAACCAATTAGAATTATAATTAATCCCAAAATAAATAAAAAAAATGATCTTATTTTATAAAATAAAAAATTATTCATTAGCCTAAAATAATATTATACCTATAACACCACAAATTATTATTCTTTTTAAACTATTTAAGCATAATCAAATCATAAAAATATCAATTTTTAAAATTAAAAAATTTAAAGGTAATCAATGTAAAAATAATAATATATATTCACGAATATTAATTAAAGAAGTTTTTTTTAAACCCGAATATATAAGACCATGTTGAGTATTGGAATACAAATAAATTCTGTAACAACATCTCAAAAAAGAACCAAAAAACAAAAAAATAAAAGTATAATTACATCATCTTATTATAGAATTAATAATTATAATTTCACCTAATAAATTTAAAGAAGGAGGTCTAGCCATATTATTAGCACAAAATATAAATCAAAAAAATGACAAAGAAGGTATTACAGAAATTAAACCTTTATTAAAATAAAAACTACGTCTATTAGAACGTTCATATAAAATATTGGCCAAACAAAATAAACCAGATGAACATAAACCATGACCAATTATTAAAATTAATGATCCTAATATACCCAAATAATTTAAAGAAAAAATACCACAAATAACCAAAGATATATGTCTAACCGAAGAATAAGCAATCAAAGATTTTATATCAATCTGAAATAAACAAATAAAACCAATTACAACTAAACCATAAAGTCTAATACTAATAATAAAAATATTATTTAATAAATAAATATTTTTGAAAAAAGAAAAAACACGTATTAAACCATAACCACCTAATTTTAAAAGAATAGCAGCTAAAACTATAGAACCTGAAATAGGAGCTTCTACATGAGCTTTTGGTAATCAAAAGTGAAAAAAAATTATAGGCATCTTAATTAAAAAAGCTAAAATTAAACCCACGTATAAATAAAAATTATAATCAATTAAAATTAAAGAATAATATATAGTAAATAATGAATTATAAATAAAAAAAATTGATAAAAGTAAAGGCAAAGAACCAAATAAAGTATAAAATAATAAATAAAATCCAGAGGACAAACGTTCCGGTTGATAACCTCAACCAAAAATTAAAAGTAAAGTTGGGATTAAACTTGATTCAAAAAAAATATAAAACATAAAAATATTAGAAGTAGAAAATGACATAATTAAAAATAATAATAAAAAAATTAATACCAAAATAAAATTACATGAAGTATTACTATTTAAAATATTATATCTAGCCAAAATTATTAACGGTAAAATTCACAAAGTTAAATTAATCAAAGAAGCAGATAAAATATCCATTATATAACCGTAACTAAAAGAAGAAAAAAATGATATAAATAAATTTATATTTAAAAATAAAAAATAAAATAAAAAAATTGATCTAATCAAAATCATTCAATTTTTTAAAAACATCAAAGGAATCAAAAAAAAAATTATTAAAAAAATCTTTACCATATTATTCCAGATAAATTTATTAAATTATCATTCCCATGACAACGAATTATAGAAACTAAAATAGATAAACCTAAAACCCCCTCACAAACAGAAAAAGTTAAAAAAATAATAATTAAATTAAATTCACCCAAATAAAAATTTAAAAAAATAAAAAAAGATGAAAAAATTACAATAACTAAATACTCCAATCTTAATAAAGTTAATAACAAATGTTTACGTAAAGAACATAAAATAACTATACCACAAATATATATATACCAAAAAAAAAAAGAATTTAATATAATAAGTTTTAATAGTTTAAAAAAAATAATGATCTTGTAAATCATAGATAGTATAAAACTTTAAAACTTCAGCAAAGAAATATAAATCTCATCTTTAATCTCCAAAATTAATATTTTAAATAAAATACTTGCTGAAAATGAAATTTATTTACGTAATAATTGTAACTATTTCAAGAACTATAATTATAATAAAACACCCCCTATCCATAGGATTTAACTTAATTATTATAACAATTTTATTATCAATAATAATAAATATTATTATAAAATATTCATGATATTCGTATATTTTAACATTAGTTATAATAGGTGGAATACTAGTTCTATTTATATATATAGCTAGTGTGGCCTCAAATGAAATAATAAAATTCTCCATAAAAACAATATTTATAATAATATTTATTATAATTATAACAACAATAATTATAAAAAATGAATTATACTTAAATATAAATATAATTATCCCAACCATCGAAAATCAACAAAATTTATCTATAATAAAATTATTTAATATAAAAACATTTATAATTACAATTATATTAGCAATGTACTTACTAATTACAATAATTTATGTAATTTATATTACTAACTCATTTGAAGGACCAATACGAATAAAAAATTATGAAAAAACCAATTCGCAAAAGACACCCATTAATTAAAATTATAAATTCATCATTATTTGATTTACCAACACCATCATCAATTTCAATTTGATGAAATTTTGGTTCACTTTTAGGAATATGTCTAATAATTCAAATTTTAACAGGATTATTCTTAGCCATACACTACACCGCCGATGTAAACATTGCATTTAATAGAATTATTCATATTTGTCGTGACGTAAACAGAGGATGATTATTACGAAATATACATGCTAACGGAGCATCAATATTTTTTATTTGTTTATATTTACATGTTGGTCGAGGAATATATTATGGATCTTATAAATTATTTATAACTTGAAGAGTTGGAGTTATTATATTATTTATAATTATAGCAACTGCATTTTTAGGATATGTTTTACCATGAGGACAAATATCATTTTGAGGAGCAACAGTTATTACAAATCTTATATCTGCAATTCCATATTTAGGTAACGAAATTGTAAAATGATTATGAGGAGGATTTTCTATTGATAATGCCACATTAACACGATTTTTTACATTACATTTTTTATTACCATTTATTTTAGCAGCATTAACATTAATTCACTTATTATTTTTACATCAAACAGGATCAAATAATCCCACTGGATTAAATAGAAATTATGATAAAATACCATTTAATCCATTCTTTTCAATTAAAGATATCATAGGTATAATTATTGCATTATATATATTTATAATATTAAATTTATTAGAACCACGTATACTAGGAGATCCAGAAAATTTTATTCCGGCCAACCCACTTGTTACACCTATCCATATCCAACCAGAATGATACTTTTTATTTGCATACGCAATTTTACGATCTATTCCTAATAAATTAGGAGGAGTTGTAGCTATAATTTTATCTATTATGATATTAATAATAATCCCCCTAACATCTAAAAACAAATTTCAAAGAAATATATTTTATCCAATTAACCAAATAATATTTTGATCATTTTTAACAATAATTTTACTTTTAACATGAATTGGTGCACGACCAGCTGAAGAACCTTATATCATAACAGGTCAAATTATTACAACTTTATATTTTATTTATTTTATTATAAATCCAATTACATTAAAATTATGAGATAAATTAACAGAATAGTTGACTAAGCTTTAGAAAAGCATATATTTTGAAAATATAAAATAGAAGTTAAATTCTTCTATCAACTTTACTTAAAAGAATGATTATAAAAACTCTAGTATAAATACAATAAAACCCATATAAAAAATAAAATAATTTAATGAAATAGGTAAAAAAACCTTTCAAGTTAAATATATTAATTTATCATAACGAAAACGAGGTAAAGTTCCACGAACTCAAATAACTAAAAAAATAATAAAAACTAACTTAATATAAAAAACAAATGAATTTAAATCACAACCAAGAAAGATAATAACAGTTAATAAACTTATAAAAATAATATTTATATACTCAGATAAAAAAATAAAAGCAAAACCCCCACTTCTATATTCAACATTAAAACCTGAAACTAATTCAGATTCACCTTCGGCAAAATCAAAAGGAGATCGATTTACTTCAGCCAAAAAAGAAGAAACCCAACAAAAAAATAAAGGGAAAGAAAAAAAAATAAATCAAATATATGTTTGATAGAAACTAAAATAAATAAAATCAAAACTATTTACAAACAAAATTAAACATAAAACAATTATTGATATTCTTACCTCATAAGAAATAGTTTGAGCTATTGAACGCAATGAGCCTAAAAGAGAATAATTAGAATTAGATGACCAACCACACATTAAAACCCCGTAAACCCCTAAACTAGTACAACATAAAAAATATAAAAAACCCAAATTAAAATTAAAAACATTAATTAAGTAAGGAAAAAGTAACCAAAGACCAAAAGATAATATTAATATAAAAACTGGAGAAAAATAATAAATTATAAAATTAGATATATAAAGATATCTTTGTTCCTTAAAAAATAATTTTAACCCATCTCTAAAAGGCTGGAGAAGACCTATAAATCCAACCCTATTAGGACCTTTTCGAAGTTGGATATAACCCAAAACCTTACGCTCCAATAAGGTAACAAAAGCAACAGAAATAAGAACTATAATTAATAAAAATAAAAAAATAACTAAAAATATTACTATTTGTGAAAAAATCACATTTATAAATTCTAAATTTATAGCACTTATCTGCCAAAATAGTTAATTTTATTTAAAAAATTTAATATAATTAATGTGAATGGTCCTTTCGTACTAAAACACATAAAAATTAAGGATAGAAACCGACCTGGCTCACGCCGGTCTGAACTCAAATCATGTAAGAATTCAATGGTCGAACAGACCAAGAAAATGAAATTTTGCCCCCATTTCTTATCTTAATTCAACATCGAGGTCGCAAACTTATTCATCAATATGAACTTTCCGAAAAAATTACGCTGTTATCCCTAAGGTAAGTTAATCTTATAATCAAAAATTTTGGATCAAAAAAACATAAATTTATGAAAGAAAAAATCAAAAGTTATTAAAATTTTAATATCACCCCAACAAAACTTACTTTTCTATAAAAAAATATTATAAACAAAATAAATTATTAAATAAAGTAAGTTAACTTCTATAGGGTCTTCTCGTCCTATAAAAAAATTTAAGCTTTTTAACTTAAAAATTAAATTCAAATAAATTAAATAAAGAAAGAATATATTTCATCAAACCATTCATACTAGCCTTCAATTAAAAGACAAATGATTATGCTACCTTAGTACAGTTAAAATACCGCAGCCTTTTAATATTATAAATCAATGGGCAGGTCCAACCTTATATAAATAACAAAAAGCCATGTTTTTGTTAAACAGGTGAATATAAAAATTGCCGAGTTACTATAAATAAATTAACAAAATTACTAATTTTATCATTATTATATTCTAAATTAAGTTTTTAGAAAAATTTTAATAAAAAATTAAAAAAACAAAAATCACAATTAAAGAAAAATAATTATAACAAAATACAAAAAAAGAAATTTTCAATCCTAATTAAAATCTTAAATTTAACATTTTTTTAAAATAATTTTCAAGCTTATCCCCAAAAATCTTTTTTTAACAAATTTCAAAAAATTTAATTCTCAAAAACTTTGTTAAAAATGAATTAAATTCAATTATTAAAAAACTAGATATAATTTTAAATGAAAAGCATATAACCTCTAAAATCAAATTATATATAAATATAAAACATTAAAAAACATTTGATTTTAAATCTTAAAACTTCGAGAAAATAAAATAATTTATTTATTTTGAAAAACCCTGATGCAAAAGGTACTTTAAATAAAAAATACTTTTTTTTTAAAAATAAACATCCCTTACAGTAAAAAAAATAAATAATATTAATTCTTAAAAATACTAAAATAAAAAATATTTTTAATAAAAATATAATAAAAATATTAAAAATAATATAATATTAATCAAGTTCTGTTGGATTGCACAACAAAATTTATTAATGTAAATAATAAAACCTCTAAAAGATAAAACTTGATAATATCTAGCCCCACCTTCCGGTAGGGCTACTTTGTTACGACTTATCCCAACTTAATAATGAGAGTGACGGGCGATGTGTACATTATTTAGAACTTAAATCAAAATTACTATTTTATAAAAATTACATCTAAATCCAATTTCAAAACAAAATCAAAAATGATTATCCATAAATATATTTAATGTAATCCATCTCTACTTTAATATAACTACATCTTGACCTAACATTAAATTCATAAAATTTTAAGAAAATATTCTTATAAAACATTCAATGACAGCGATATATAAGTAAAATTAAAGTAAAATCAATCGTGGATTATCAATTATAGGACAGATTCCTCTAGTAAGATTAAATAACCGCCAAATTCTTTTAATTTAAAGATCATAACTATTAATATTAAAGTAAATTTACAATCAAAATAATAGGGTATCTAATCCTAGTTTATTAATGATTTTCATATATTAATCTAAACCAATAATATTATATTACATTAAAATTTCACCTAATAATAACAATTTATATTATAAATAAAATATATTAATATTTAACCTAAAAAAATTTAATAAAACTAATTGTATAACCGCGACAGCTGGCACAATTTTTGTCAGTTTTAAATCAAAACCCTGGTTTTAACTTTATATAAAATCCAAAATTAAACACTGAAAATAAAAACCTTTTAGAAAAAAATTACATATAATAAAGTTCAAAAACTAAATTTAAAAGAAAGAATCAAACTTTTATTAATATTCGATAAATAAAATTTAAGGAACTAGAAAATGTAATCCCCCCTCCCCTCTCCGGTAACCTACTCTACGTACACCCATTTACTCCAATACTCTATCCCCGGTATCTAAATCATCCATCCCCCTATAAATATTTATTGTACTATACTCTTATATATCTATACTACTCATATCTCTTGTATACTTACTAACCCTTATATCCCATAAATACTTACCTATACACTGTTTATCTATTGCCATTGAAACACCTATGTTCTTATACCTACGCTAGACTATACCCTTCTAATATTCCTATAATCCTTTCCCTATCTGATAAACTATATATATCCTATACTACAACTAACATCCTATTATAACTATAATCCTATCTATTCCTTATATACATGTAACCTTATATCATATAAATACTTATATACCTCTCTCTCTTATTGCTCTTCTAACAACAACTTCTTTTCCACCTATTATCTATCTATCCTTCATTAATGACTTATCTATCCATATGATTTACCTATTATCATCCAATGCCCTTCTGTTTGGAGTACGTCACTCTCATCTATCTATCAAATACTTACATCTCTTATATACTATCCCCTCCTTTTCCTCTTTCAAATACTGGTATGATTCTCTCTTTCCCCTCTCTTTGTACAGCAATTTTATAACAAAATTATTCTTTAATTATATTAAAATCACAAAATGTAGGGTACGTAAATGAACCCCCCCATTAATAAAATCAATTTGATTGATTTATAGTTCCCATTAATAAAATAATCGATTTTAATAATAAATAAGATGCCTGAATTAAAGGGCTATTTTGATAGAATAGATAATGTAATTATATTACTCTTATTATATTTTTTAGAATTAAACTAATCTAATGAAATCAAAATTCAACGTGCTACATACACCAAAATATAGAAAGATAAGCTAAAATTAAGCTTTTAGGTTCATACCCTGAAAATAGAAAATCATTCTTCTTTCTA